GGGAGAAAGAAAGGAAGAAAGCGATGTAGAAACAACTTACGAAACGAAAAAGACTAAAAAAGATAGCCCAGTTTACGAAGATTCTTATCTTGATGGGTATCAAGATAATTGGGAATTGGGAAAACTTAAAGAAGAAAAAAGGGAAATTTCTTTAAAGAAAATGGAAGAGCCCCTTGTTACTTTTCTTTTCGATGATAAACGATGGAATCGCCCATTTCGATATATAAAAAATGATCAATTAGAAAATGCTGTACGAAATGAAATGTCACAATATTTTTTTTATACATGTCCAAGTGATGGAAAACAAATAATATCTTTTACATATCCCCCCAGTTTATCAACTTTTTCAGAAATGATAGAACGGAAAATTTCTTTGTACACGAAAGAAAAACTATATCACGGGAATCTCTATAACTATTGGGTTTTTGCCAATGAACAAAAAAAGTACAACTTGAACAACGAATTGATCAGTCGAATCCAAATTGTAGAAAAAGAAAAGGTTTTTCTAGATATGGTAGAAAAAAGGACCAGATTATGCGATGATGAGAATGAACAAGAATACTTACCAAAAATGTATGATCCTTTTTTGAATGGACCATATCGAGGAACAATAAAAAAATTCGATTTACGTGAAATCATTCATGATTTCATCACTTCGACAGAAACATTTGATTCCATAGAAATGTTCTGGATAAATAAGATTCATGATCTATTTCCTGAGCATTCTCGAGAACTTGAACATCAAAAGAATCTATTTCGCGGGGAATCCTTTTTGAATTCTAATTTTTTTATTGATAATTACTTAACCTCAATTGATGAATTATCTTTTGAATACGAACAAGAAATTGATTCAGAAAAGAAAGAAAAATCTTTGCAATTTGGATTCGATGAAATTACAACTGATCCAAACGATCAAACAACACTAAAAGAAAAATCCATTGAAATGGAAGAAATCAGTAAAAATGTTTCTCGATGGTCATACAAATTGATTGATGTTTCGGAAGAAGAAGAAGAAGAAGAAGAGGAAGAAGAAAATGAAGAGGGATCGATGGGAAAAACGGACATTCGTTCAAGAAAAGGCAAACGAGTGGTAATTTATACTGATGATCAGAGTGATAATCCTAGCACTAATACTAATGATACTAGTACTAGTGAAGAAGAAGAAGAAGAAGCTTTGATACGTTACTCACACCAATCAGACTTTCATCGTGGTCTAATTAAAGGATCCATGCGTGCGCAAAGACGTAAAATAGTTATTTGGGAAATGTTTCAAGCAAATGCGCATTCTCCACTTTTTTTGGATCGAATAGACAAAACGGTTTTTCTTTCTTCTTTTGTTTTCTCTAATATGATGAATCGCATTTTTAGGAATTGGGTAGGGGAAAATCCAGAATTTCAAATTGCTGATTTTGAAGAGAAAAATACAAAAAAAGGGGAAAAAACAAACAAAGAGAAAGAAGAAAAAAATAAACGAATAGCAATATCCGAAACCTGGGATACTTTTATATTTACTCAAATAATCAGAGGTTCAATGTTAGTAACCCAATCCTTTCTCAGAAAATATATTATATTACCTTCATTGATAATAGCTAAAAATGTAGGCCGCATGCTATTATTCCAATTCCCCGAGTGGTACGAAGATTTGAAGGAATGGAATAGAGAAGTACATATTTTTTGCACCTATAATGGTGTTCAATTATCAGAAACGGAATTTCCCCAAAATTGGTTAACAGACGGTATTCAGATAAAGATTCTATTTCCCTTCTGTCTGAAACCTTGGCAAGGAGCTAAGGTATACTCTCATCATAGAGATAAAATGCGGAAAAAAACACAAAAGGACGATTTTTGTTTTTTAACAGTTTTGGGAAAGGAGGCAGACCTACCCTTTGGTTCTGCCCGAAAACGACCCCCTTTTTTTGAACCTATTTCTAAAGAAATTGAAAAAAAAAAAAGAGAAGTAAAAATGCAATTGTTTGGAGTTCTAAGAGTTTTCAAAGAAATAATAAAATGGTTTCTAAAAGTTTCAAAAGAAAAAACAATATGGGTCATGAAACTAGTTATAAACCTAATAATGAAGGAATTTGAAAATGTAATAAACTCCATTTTTTTATTTAACCGGGGGAGGAGATATGAATTAAATGAAAACATAAAAGATTCAAAAATGAATGATAAGATCATCCACGAATCGACCATTCAAATTCGATTTACGAATTTAGAAAATTATTCATTCATAGAAACAAAAATGATGGATCTTGCTAATAAGACAATCACAATTAGGACTCAAATTGAAGGAATCACAAAAGACAAAAAAAGAAAAATTCTAACTTGTGATAATAGATCGGAATCGCAGAAGGCTGTTTGGCAAATATTTAAAAGACAAAATATACGATTAATACGTAAATCACATTATTTTATGAAATCCTTCATTGAAAAAGTATACATAGGTATCTTACTATATACCATTAAGATTCCCAAGATTAATGCCCAAGTTTTATTTGAATTAAGAAAAATGATCAATCAATCCATTTCTAATGATGAAACAAATCAGGAAAGAATTGAGAAAAAAAATCAAAATACAATCAACTTTATTTCGACTATCAAAAAGTTTTTTTATAATAAAAATATTAGTCATAATGATAAAAGTATTTATTGTGACTTATCTTCGTTGTCTCAAGCATATGTATTTTACAAATTATCACAAACAAAATTACTTAACAAGTATCACTTAAAATCTGTGTTTCAGTATCACGACACCTATCCTTTTCTTAGGGATAGAATCAAAGATTATTGTATGATCCAGGGAATATTGGATTCCAAACTAAGGCATAAGAAAATTAAGACTAAGGAGAATAAATGGAAAAATTGGTTAGGGGCGCATTTTCAATACAATTTCTCTCATACCAAGTGGTCCCCGTTAGTCCCGGAAAAATGGCGAAATAGGATCAACCGACGTCGTACGCTTCAAAAAAAATACTCAATGAAATTGGATTTATATAAAAAAGAAAAAACCCAATTAAATTCTTATGTAAAAAAAAATTCCTATACAGTAAATTCATTGATGAGTCAAAAAGAAAAATGGAAAAAACACTACGGATATGATCTTTTATCATATGATTATATAAATAATGGGGATAGTAGGGACTCAGATATTTCTGGATCAACATTACAAATAAATGAGGACCACAAAATTACATCTAATTTAAATATGCCTAAACCCGAATCATTTTATGGATTAATAAGTTTAGCCATTGATGATTATATAGAAAAAAGATATATTATTGGTACGCATAAAAATGCGGATAGAAAATATTTTGATTGTGGAAGTTGTCTTAGAAATAATATTGACATTAAGGCCTGGGCCAATACACATATCGATACCAAGATTAAAAAAAATGTTACAACCAAAACGAATAATAATTATAACATATTTGAAAAAAAAGAAACTTTGTCTTTTACAATTCATCACGAAGTTGATTCATCCAATCAAAAAAAGCACATTTTTGATTGGATGGGTATGAATCAAAAAGGGTTATATCGTACAATATCAAAATCAAAGCTAAGCCCCTCGTTTTTCCCAGAATTTGTGCTACTTTTTGATGTCTATAAGATGAAACCGTGGATCATACCAATCAAATTACTTATTTTTCATTTTTATGGAAATGAAAATATTAGTAAAAATGACAAGATCAGCATAAATAAAAAAAATCTTCCTTTACTATCTGATAAAACTGATAAAAATAAAAAAGAATATATTGAATTAGAAAATTCTAACAAAAAAAAAAACGAAAAACAGGACCAAGGGGATCTTGTATCAGATCTACGAAAACAAAATAAAAAGAAAAATATTGAAGAAGATTACCCGACATCAGACATTAAAAAGAGTAAAAAGAAAAAACAATTCAAGAACAAGAACAAGGTAGAAGAGGAACTGGGTTTCTTCCTGAAAAATAATTTCATTTTTCAATTAAGATGGGTTGACCCTTTGAATCAAAGAATAATGAATAATATCAAGTTATATGGTTTCCTACTTAGACTGATGGATCCAAAGGAAATTGCTATATACTCAATTGAAAGAGGAGAGATGCATCTGGATCTAATGTTGATTCCACAAAGGCTCACCTTGCAAGAATTGGTAAACAAAGGAATGTTTATTATTGAACCAATTCGTCTATCAAAGAAAGTAAAATTTATGAGAAAATTTATTACATATCAAACTATAGGTATTTTATTGGTTGATAAGAGTAAGCACAAAACTAATGAAAAATGCATAAAAGAGGGATATGTTGATAAAAATCATTTTGATGGAACCCGTGGACGACACAACGATATACTTGTGAATGGAAAAAAAAATCATTATGATTTCCTTGTTCCTGAAAATATTCTATCCCCCAGACGTCGTAGAGAGTGGAGAATTCTAATTTGTTTCAATTCCCAGAATTGGAATGTTGTGTATAAAAATCAAAAATTTTGCAATCAAAATAACATAAGAAACTGTGGACAATTTTTGAATAAGGACAAGCATTTTAATATGGATGCAAATAAATTAATCAAATTCAAATTGTTTCTTTGGCCCAATTATCGATTAGAAGATTTAGCTTGTATGAATCGGTATTGGTTTGATACCGATAATGGCAGTCGTTTTAGTATGTCAAGGATACATATGTATCCACGATTCTGAATTAGTTAATTCAGAACAGAATAAGTTAATAGTAAGTACATTTTCTATGTATCACATGACATAGAAAGTCAAAAGAAAAATATATGCATATTAAACATATCATGACACCGATTTGATTAAATATCAATGGATTTCGGAAGAAATCGACAGAATCCCTTTTCCCCTAAAAAACAAAAAAAAAGAATTTTCTTTTAGGAATGTATAAATGTATTATCTCTTTCTATCCAAATCAAATGAAAAATTTGATTTGGATAACATAACTAAAAAAAAGAAAGAAAATTTGATTTTATAAATATATATAAATATATTATATAATATAAAATATATAAAATAAATGAAAGCAAAGTAGTGTATATGAATAAATACAAATTTTTGTGTGTACTAGATTAAAATGACTAGTATAATTATTATTTTTCCTGATCGAGAAAATCCACGGAAAAGAAAAAAAAAATAGAAAAATTGGTTTTTTATGATCAAAAATGCATTCATATTGGTTATTCCACAAGAAGAAAAAGAAGAAAACTGTGGGTCTGTTGAATTTCAAGTTTTAGGGTTTAGCAATAAGATACGGGGACTCACTTTACATTTGAAATTACATAAAAAAGATTTTTTATCACAAAGAGGTCTACGAATAATTCTGGGAAAACGTCAACGGCTGCTGAATTATTTGTCAAAGAAAAATAAGGTACGCTATAAGAAATTAATTGATCAGTTAAATATCCGGGAGTCAAAAACTCGTTAATGAAAATTTTAAATTTTAAGATTGGTTTGAATTTTTTTTATTAGTTATTAGATTTTTCATTTTGATGAACCTCGTTTTGAGAAATTCATGGAATGGAATAACAAATTAAGGAAGAAAAGATATGACTGTACCGGCTACAAGAAAAGATTTCATGATAGTTAATATGGGTCCTCACCACCCATCCATGCACGGAGTTCTTCGACTGATCCTTACTCTCGATGGTGAAGATGTTATTGACTGTGAACCCATATTGGGCTATTTACACAGAGGAATGGAAAAAATAGCGGAAAATCGAACAATTATACAATATTTGCCTTATGTAACACGGTGGGATTATTTAGCCACTATGTTCACAGAAGCAATAACGGTAAATGCACCAGAACGATTGGAAAGTGTTCAAGTACCTAAAAGAGCTAGTTATATTAGAGTAATTATGCTGGAACTTAGTCGTATAGCTTCTCATTTATTATGGCTAGGACCTTTTATGGCGGATATCGGTGCGCAAACTCCCTTTTTCTATATTTTCAGAGAGAGGGAATTGCTATATGATCTATTCGAAGCCGCCACAGGTATGCGAATGATGCATAATTATTTCCGTATCGGGGGAGTAGCTGCCGATCTACCTTATGGATGGATAGATAAATGTTTGGATTTCTGCGATTATTCTTTAACAGGAATTGTTGAATATCAAAAACTTATTACACGGAATCCTATTTTTTTGGAACGAGTGGAAGGAGTAGGCATTATTGATGGAGAGGAAGCAATAAATTGGGGTTTATCAGGACCAATGTTACGAGCTTCTGGAATCCAATGGGATCTTCGTAAAGTTGATCCTTATGAGTGTTACAATAAGTTCGATTGGAAGGTTCAATGGCAAAAAGAAGGAGATTCGCTAGCTCGTTATTTAGTACGAATCGGCGAAATGGGGGAATCCGTAAAAATTATTCAACAGGCTCTAGAAGGAATTCCTGGGGGACCCTATGAGAATTTAGAAGTCAGACGCTTTAATAGAGAAAAAAATTCCCAATGGAATAATTTTGAATATAGATTTATTACCAAAAAACTTTCTCCCAATTTTGAATTATCAAAACAAGAACTTTATGTGAGAGTAGAAGCACCAAAAGGAGAATTAGGAATTTATTTGATAGGAGATAGTAGTGTGTTTCCCTGGAGATGGAAAATTCGTCCACCAGGTTTCATAAATTTGCAAATTCTTCCTCAACTAGTTAAAAGAATGAAATTGGCTGATATCATGACGATACTAGGTAGTATAGATATTATTATGGGAGAAGTTGATCGTTGAAATGATAATTGATACGATAGAAGTACAAGCTATCAATTCTTTTTCTAGATCGGAATCGTTAAAAGAAGTCTATGGACTAATATGGATCCTTGTCCCCATTTTAACCCTTATATTGGGAGTCACAATGGGGGTACTGGTAATTGTTTGGTTAGAAAGAGAAATATCCGCAGCAATACAACAACGTATTGGTCCGGAATATGCCGGACCATTGGGAATTCTTCAAGCTCTAGCAGATGGGACCAAACTACTTTTTAAGGAGGACCTTCTCCCATCTAGAGGAGATATCCGTTTGTTTAGTGTCGGACCGTCTATAGCGGTCATATCAATTTTACTAAGTTATTTAGTAATTCCTTTTGGATATCGACTTGTTTTAGCCGATCTCAGTATAGGTGTTTCTTTATGGATCGCCATTTCAAGTATTGCTCCTATTGGACTTCTTATGTCAGGATATGGGTCGAATAATAAATATTCCTTTTCGGGTGGTCTGCGAGCTGCTGCTCAATCTATTAGTTATGAAATACCATTAACTCTATGTGTGTTATCAATATCTCTACGTGTGATTCGTTGGAACATGAACCTTTCCCCCCTTTCTATAAATAAAATAAGGGAGTTGAATATATTGAATGAATATTTGCATTTTTTTATTCATTATTAGGTTCGATAAATTAAACCAGATAGTCATCTGAGTAAAATAAAACTGCTTCCAAATTTGCAGTAAGAAGATAAAATCTCATTCCCTATGTACAAGAATAAAGTTGAAGTAAACATAAATAGTATAAACTATTTACCCCAAGATTGATATTCTTTGATTAGTCATCATGTCTTGAAGCGGGTACAAAAGATCGACTGTATGGGGTTTCGACTACTGTCTTGTATGTCTTGCCATACCGGGGATCAATCAAAAATCAGTGAACAGTTAGAAACACCAAGGTACACAAAAGATTAGTAATGGAGATAATGTAAGGTATCAAAAAAAGGTATTTTTGCATAAATTTTTTGATAAAACGAATCATAATGAGGGCTCTAAGTTAGTAGAAATGATGAAGCAGTACTTCCCCGCGATTCCGATCTAGAGTATGCTCCTATTCACTGATTAAAGAAATGACTATCAAAAACGAATTAATCTTTTATTTCTTTCTTTTTTTAGAGTACCTTCCTCTGAGAAAGAAGACCAGGAAAAAAGGAAATGATAAAAAATGGATGAAAATAAGAAAATATTTTTATTTATTATTTTTTTGTCATCCATATCTATACATACAGAATTCTTATCACGAATTTGGAACTAATGCCTAATTTGTTCTTTATATTTATTGGTATAACGAGTATTTTATTAAAGGATTAAGTTATTATCAAACAAAGAGAAATTGAAATAATAATGGATGAGATAAATTCAGAAGCGCCCCTTTTTACTCTAGCAGACGGAATTCCATTGGTCTAATTTGGGACTTTCTGATGTATCTTTATTCCGTTTATCATCCAAAGATGGTGATAATACCGAACAAGTCCTTACTTGCATTTATTTGCGGCCATAGAGGAGCCGTATGAAGCTGAGGTCTCATGTACGGTTTTGGAATAGCGATTCCAGCAGTCATGTTATTATCGACTATGATTATCTAACAGTTCAAGTACAGTTGATATAGTTGAGGCACAGTCAAAATATGGTTTTGGGGGGTGGAATCTTTGGCGTCAGCCTATAGGATTTATAGTTTTTATTATTTCTTCTCTAGCAGAATGTGAAAGATTGCCCTTTGATTTACCAGAAGCGGAAGAGGAATTAGTAGCAGGTTATCAAACAGAATATTCGGGTATCAAATACGGTTTATTTTACCTCGCCTCTTACCTAAATTTATTAGTTTCTTCATTATTTACAACAGTGCTTTACTTGGGTGGGTGGAATTTATCTATTCCATATATATCTATTCCTGAACTTTTCGGAATAAATCAAATTGCTGGAGTCTTTGGAATGACAATTGGTATCTTTATTACATTAGCTAAAGCTTTTTTTTTTCTCTTCATTTCTATCACAACAAGATGGACTTTACCTAGGATGAGAATGGATCAGCTATTAAATCTTGGATGGAAATTTCTTTTACCTATTTCATTAGGTAATCTATTATTGACAACTTCTTCTCAACTTGTTTCTCTCTAAATAACAGAATAAGATAACGATATTCTAGATTTATAACAACTATCTCAAACAAGAGAAAGAAACATCAATTTAGTCATGGATATCCACAATATGTTCCCTATGGTGACCGGTTTCATAAATTATGGTCAACAAACAATACGAGCCGCAAGATACATCGGTCAAAGTTTCATAATTACCTTATCCCATACAAATCGTTTACCTGTCACTATTCAGTATCCTTATGAAAAATCGATCACATCAGAGCGTTTCCGCGGCCGAATCCATTTTGAATTTGATAAATGTATTGCTTGTGAAGTATGTGTTCGTGTATGTCCCATAGATTTACCTGTTGTTGATTGGAGATTTGAAAGGAATATTAAAAAGAAACAATTGCTTAATTACAGTATTGATTTTGGGGTTTGTATATTTTGTGGTAACTGTGTCGAGTATTGTCCAACAAACTGTTTATCAATGACTGAAGAATATGAACTTTCCACTTATGATCGTCACGAATTGAATTATAATCAAATTGCTTTAGGTCGTTTACCAATGTCAGTAATTGGGGATTGCTCAATTCAAACAGTTATGAATTCAACTCAAATCAAAATAGACAAAGATAAACCCCTTGATTCAAGAACGATTACCGATTACTAATATTTTCTTTGGATATAGAGGATCCCGGCTTCTTTTCTTTTGGTTGGTCAGAAACTACATAACTATTGATTGTTTGTTGAGAATTATTCTTTAGATTTAAACTTCAGAATAGATTCTACTTTTCGTTATTTTTTCGAAATATAAAATTCGAACTAGTTTTTTCTTTTTTCTTTCAGATAAAAAAAAGGCAAAGCCCTTTCTCTTTCCTGGACCATTTAGTAAGGTCATGAAATATCTCGACTTATTTATCTCTTATTTTATACATAATGGATTTACCTGGACCAATACATGATATACTTGTAGTATTTCTAGGATCATTTCTTATATTAGGAGGTCTGGGGGTAGTATTACTTACCAATCCAATTTATTCTGCCTTTTCATTAGGATTGGTTCTTGTTTGTATATCTTTATTCTATATTCTATTGAACTCCTATTTTGTAGCTGCCGCACAGCTCCTTATTTATGTGGGAGCCATAAATGTCTTAATTATATTTGCTGTTATGTTCATGAATGGTTCAGAATATTCCAATAATTCCTATCTTTGGACCGTTGGGGATGGGGTTACTTTACTGGTTTGTACAAGTATTTTTTTTTCACTAATTCTTACTATCTCGGATACGTCCTGGTACGGAATTATTTGGACTACAAAATCAAACCAGATTATCGAACAGGACCTTGTAAGTAACGTTCAACAAATTGGAATTCATTTATCAACAGATTTTTATCTTCCGTTTGAATTTATTTCTATAATTCTCTTAGTTTCTTTGATAGGTGCAATTACTATGGCCCGTCAATAATAAATACTTAGGATTCAGAATTCACAAAATTCTTAGAATTATATATTCTAAAATGAAAAAGGTTAAGGGTTTTATTTTAGTTAAATCTAATGCCAATACCCTCTTTTTTCTGTAATTGCTCTATTCTAGTCAATCGAATCGATTGACTTGTTGTTCATGTTGAAATGAATCTAGATTGATGAGGAATTAGTCAATGATGTTCGAGCATGTACTTTTTTTGAGTGTCTATTTATTCTCTATCGGTATCTATGGACTGATCACAAGTCGAACCGTGGTTAGGGCACTTATGTGTCTTGAGCTTATACTAAATTCGGTTAATATAAATCTCGTAACATTTTCTGATGTATTTGATAGTCGACAATTAAAAGGAGATATTTTTTCCATCTTTATTATAGCTATTGCGGCCGCTGAAGCAGCTATTGGGCTAGCTATTGTTTCGTCGATCCATCGTAACAGAAAATCAATTCGTATTAATCAATCGAATTTATTGAATAATTAGTCAAAATTAGCATATCTATTAAATGGATAATATATATCTATTTATTATTTATATATGGATAGATATAATATAGTTTATTTGTTTATTTATAGTAATTTATAGTAAGAAAATTGACCATTTGTTGGACAATTTGAATTAATATGTGTGACTCGTATTAGCATGTTATTGAAACGAAAATCAAAGCCCCCTGGTCCTTTCTCATGAACAGATTTAAAAATCTATTGATTCTTAAGATTTTGATAAACCATTGATTCGTCTGGTGTCCACAATATAAATAGACAAGTCTACTTATTTTACCAGATCGAAAATTTTTTATGTTCAAAACTGGAATTTATAGATCCAATGTCGCATTCAGTAAAAATTTATGATACATGTATAGGGTGTACTCAATGTGTACGAGCTTGCCCCACAGATGTATTGGAAATGATACCTTGGGATGGATGTAAAGCTAAGCAAATTGCTTCCGCCCCAAGAACCGAGGACTGTGTAGGTTGTAAGAGATGTGAATCCGCTTGCCCAACAGATTTTTTGAGTGTCCGTGTTTATTTATGGCATGAAACAACTCGCAGCATGGGTCTATCTTATTGATACGTTATAAAAAACTCCACTTGAATCATTTGATTCCTTTTTACCGACAAAAGCCCCTTGCTCGAGAAAATATATTTTCTCGAGCAAGGGGCTTTTTGGTCAATCAATCCGTATCTTGTCTTTATCACGAGTTATTTCCCTTGGTTAACAATACTTGTTGTTTTGCCGATATTCGCGGGTTCTTCAATTTTCTTTTTTCCTCATAGGGGAAATAAGGTATTTAGGTGGTATACTATATGTATATGCTTACTTGAACTCCTTCTAACAACCTATGTATTCTGTTATCATTTCCAATTGGACGATACGTTAGTTCAATTGGGGGAAGATTCAAAATGGATAGATATTTTTGATTTTCACTGGAAACTGGGAATCGATGGGCTTTCCATAGGGCCTATTTTACTGACAGGATTTATCACTACTTTAGCTACTTTAGCAGCTTGGCCGGTTACTCGAAATTCGCAATTTTTCTATTTCCTGATGTTAGCAATGTACAGTGGTCAAATAGGATCGTTTTCTTCTCGAGACCTTTTACTTTTTTTCATCATGTGGGAGTTAGAATTAATTCCTGTTTACTTACTTTTATCCATGTGGGGAGGAAAAAAACGTTTGTACTCAGCTACAAAGTTTATTTTGTACACTGCGGGGGGTTCCATTTTTCTATTAATAGGAGTTCTGGGTATGGGTTTATACGGTTCCAATGGGCCGACATTGGATTTTGAAAGATTAGCCAATCAATCATATCCTGTGACATTGGAAATAATATTCTATTTTGGCTTCCTTATTGCTTATGCTGTCAAATTGCCGATTATACCCCTACATACATGGTTACCCGATACTCATGGAGAAGCGCATTACAGTACATGTATGCTTCTAGCTGGAATCTTATTAAAAATGGGAGCCTACGGATTAATTCGGATCAATATGGAATTATTACCGCATGCTCATTCTATATTTTCTCCCTGGTTGGTGATAGTAGGGACAATCCAAATAATCTATGCAGCTTCAACCTCTCTTGGTCAACGCAATTTAAAAAAGAGAATAGCCTATTCTTCTGTATCTCACATGGGTTTTACAATTATAGGAATTGGTTCTATAACCGACATGGGACTCAACGGGGCCATTTTACAAATACTCTCTCATGGATTTATTGGTGCTGCACTTTTTTTCTTAGTGGGAACGAGTTGTGATAGAATACGTCTTATTTATCTCGACGAAATGGGTGGGATATCTATTCCAATGCCGAAAATATTTACCATGTTTAGTAGTTTCTCGATGGCCTCTCTTGCATTGCCGGGGATTAGTGGTTTTGTTGCGGAATCAGCAGTCTTTTTTGGAATAATTACCAGTCCAAAATATCTTTTAATGCCCAAAATGCTAATTACATTTATAATGGCAATTGGAATGATATTAACTCCCATTTATTTATTATCTATGTCACGTCAGATGTTCTATGGGTATAAACTATTCAACGTCCAAAACTCTAATTTTATGGATTCTGGACCGCGAGAACTATTTGTTTCGATCTGTATCTTTCTACCTGTAATAGGGATTGGTATTTATCCTGATTTCGTTCTCTCGCTATCAGTTGACAAGGTACAAGCTATCCTATCTAATTATTTTCATAGATAGTTTTCATTAATGAGATAGAAAGCAAAGTCTTATATATAATTCTTTCATTTTGAGTTCGCTGTATAATGCAAAAAAATTAGTTAGGATTGTAATGAGATGTATCTCGAGTTTTTGAGAACCCTTTGAATAAAGGGTTCTCAAAAACCCGCACGAACTTTCGTTATATATGGGATGATGTTCTTATGTGTTCCTCGTGGAGTTTATTTAATTAGATTGTAATGTGAATGAACCATAACTATGTAGACCTATTCCTAATAGATTGATTCCGAAATAACATATCCAAATTATAAAAAATCCTATAGAAGCTACAAGTGCCGAATTCGTACCTTGAAAACTTTGATTTGTTCTAGTATGTGAATAAATCGCGAATATGGTCCAAGTAATAAATGCCCAAGTTTCCTTGGGGTCCCAATTCCAATAGGATCCCCATGCCTCATTAGCCCATACTGCTCCAGAAAGAATACCTATAGTTAAAAAGATAAATCCTAAACTAATGACACGATAACTCCAATAATCCAAACGCTGAGTTAATTGATATTTGTAATAATTTCGAAATGAAAGAAAAGAGGCGTCTTTAAAAACATTTCTTTTTTCATTCAAGTAGTGGATCTCTCCAAAGAAAAATGACTTAATTAAGAAATTATTGCTTTTACAAAAAATATCGATGTTTTTTCGAAATGTAATAACTAGAAAAGCAACCGATAATAATGATCCGCATAAAAGAGATGCATAGCTCAATAACATCATACTTACGTGCATCATTAACCACTGAGATTGTAGAGCGGGTACTAATATTGTCGATTGGTGCATTTCAGTTGAAAGACCCGATGTGGCGAACCCTTGGGTAAAAATGGCACTTGGTATGGTTATTGCACTTAAATCATTTTTATGATTCCGCATCTTGGGAATTATATGAATAATGGAAAAACTCCATGAAAGAAAGATTAATGACTCGTATAAATTACTTAAAGGAAAATGTTTCGAAGAAATCCAACGAGTAACTAATAATCCTGTTATAAAGAAAAAAGTCGCTATCATCCCTTTTTCCGGCGAATCGCGTAATCCTAGGATTTCGTAAACTAATAAGTTCATCAAATGAATCGTAATCACAATTGAAATAATCGAAAAAGAGAGATGAGTTAATATATGTTCTAAAGTCACAAATATCATAAACATAAATGGGGTTCCCATTACAGAATTGAAATCAGGAATTAAATACATTATAGGATTCGTTGTGTTTCTTTTTTTATAGTATGCCGCTACTCGGACTCGAACCCCGCTACTCTAGCACTGCTTCCTAAGAGCAGCGTGTCTACCGATTTCACCATGGCGGCTTACTTGAAATAATAATAGTCAATCCATGTTGAATCGTCGAGATTAAAGGATTCCATATGGTTTAAGAAACATTAGAATTGATGAATTGAATAAAGGCTGCTTGAAATTCATATTTGAATCCTCAATAAGCTTTAATAAGCTTTAGTTAGTATCTTCGTGGGTTCTGTTTTAACAATCTATTTTTATGTACTATATACTAAGTATTCCCGGAACAGTTGGAATTTCAAAGTTTTGTTCTAAATCGAGGTATAAACTCCAGAGTTTCCCCTTTTTCCATTTTTTTTTATTCATTTTAAACCCATGAAATCGGATAAATTAAATGAAAAACGAATGGAATATAAACTATATGAGAATTTATTAAGAATTCATATTTAAGAATTAATGAATCTTAATTAATATATAACTATATTAGTTAATATAATGTATAATACTCTTTTAATACTCTTTATTGTGTACATAATATTTCGAATTTATGATCAACCCAATGAATTGCCCTTTTATTTTGAATTAGGCATATAATAAAACAAAAAAGTTTCCATACCTATCGCAATTTACTGTACTTTTCTTTTCACAATAGAAATCTATTGTGAAAAGAAAAGTACAGTAATAGGGAAAACCATATCACAAATGAAATCGACTATAATAAAAACGAGAATGAAAAAAAAGAATATTATATTTAGAACCCAGAGTAGACGGAAAAATTATTATTCTACATACCACAGCAACTAATTCTAACTACTATATAAGGAATTCAATAAAGTTCAATACATTAGTTAATGGAAATTTTCCATCTTCTAAAATGGGAAGTTGTTCGAGCCGTGAAATTTTAGATTACTCCAAAATTTTTTTACTTGTTTGTCGCACAAAAAAACTTTTTGAATTCCCAGTGGAAATCGATTTAGCTAAAGAAAAAGCTTTTACTGCAGCAAAATATCCCCTTTTCTTCCAAATATTTCTACGAATACGTTTTTTTGATATAGAAGTACGTTTTTTTGGAACTGCCATTCAAAAAGAGTTACTCATTTTTATCGTTGTATGTGAAAGACATATATTTCTCAAATCAAAATAGATCGTTCTTTTTCGTTTTTTTTTCTACTTAATTATGTCAATAATTTTTACATACTATTTTATGGTACAAATCAATTTTTTTCTTTTATATATTTTTTTATATTATATATATATGTATATATAAATATATATATACGTGTATATCACATATATAATAGACTAGGAAAAAAAAAATAGAATATATAATAATAAGCGGGGACATAAATTTAAAAGGAATTTTGATTACTATTAATTCATTAAGTTCAGAGTGACGTGTTTATTTGAGTTCTAATTTCAACTAGTAACTAATCCGTTAAACAAAACATTCCATTACCCGACAAGAGAGACTTTTATTTTTAGTTATTTTTTTTTCAGTTCTATAAGAGGAGTATTCTAAGATTTATGATAAAGATCAGTTTCCCCGTTGGATTAGAATCTAATCAATCAGTTCCGCATTGAGTTAGGTAATTCCTACAAATTAATTAGAATAAAATAACTAAGTCTTTTTTCTTTTAGTCGATTTATTGATGCATACTATGATCCATATTTGAGTCAAGTACTCTTTTGGTGTAACTGTTTTTCCTTAGTTTTTTCTTATTATACGATATAGTTACAAATCGACAGAGTAGAATGTAGTTGTAGAATAATTTAAAATCACATACATATTCTCTGTCTTAATAGATATCTTTCTTTGGATACTTTTTTAGATACTTAAAGTTAATAACTAAGTAATCAATTTTACCTAGTCATTCCTTTTGACTAACCAACTGTCACTTTTTTCATATTTCCCATATTTGATAAAAAGATAGTTCAGAATAATGAAAAATAAAACTATTTAAAGGTTTTCATATATATATATTTTTTGTTGATTTATTATTGTTCTTTTCGAAAGAGATAAAAATTGGTGAATCGGAAATAATTATAAGAAAAAAATGAAAATTTGTTTTTTATGGAACATATATATCAATATGCATGGATAATACCCTTTCTTCCATTTCCAGTTACTATGTCAATGGGATTTGGACTTCTGCTTATTCCCACAGCAACAAAAAATATTCGTCGTATGTGGGCTTTTCCGAGTGTTTTGATGTTAAGTGTAGCTATGGTGTTTTCGGCCAATTTGGCTATTCAGCAAATAAATGGAAGTTTTATCTATCAATATCTATGGTCTTGGACCATCAATAATGATTTTTCTTTAGAATTCGGACACTTGATCGATTCACTTACTTCTATTATGTCAATATTGATTACTACTGTTGGAATCATGGTTTTTATTTATAGTGACAATTATATGTCTCACGATCAGGGATATTTGAGATTTTTTGCTTATATGAGTTTTTTTAATATTTCTATGTTGGGATTAGTTACTAGTTCCAATTTAATACAAATTTATATTTTTTGGGAACTTGTGGGAATGTGTTCGTATTTATTAATAGGTTTTTGGTTCACGCGACCCATTGCAGCAAGTGCTTGTCAAAAAGCTTTTGTAACCAACCGTATAGGGGATTTTGGTTTATTATTAGGAATTTTAGGTTTTTATTGGATAACTGGTAGTTTCGAATTTCGAGATTTGTTCGAAATAGTTAATAATTTGCTTCATAATAATGGAGTCAATTCTTTATTTGTTACTCTGTGTGCCTCTTTTTTATTCCTTGGTGCAGTTGCGAAATCCGCACAATTTCCCCTTCACATATGGTTACCTGATGCTATGGAAGGACCTACACCCATTTCGGCTCTTATACACGCAGCTACTATGGTAGCAGCAGGGATTTTTCTTGTAGCTCGGCTTATTCCTCTTTTCATAGTTATACCTTACATAATGAATTTCATTTCTTTAATAGGCATAATAACAGTACTATTAGGAGCTACTTTGGCTCTTGCTCAACGAGACATTAAAAGAAGTTTAGCTTATTCTACAATGTCTCAATTGGGTTATATTATGTTAGCTCTAGGTATAGGTTCTTATAGAGCTGCTTTATTTCATTTGATTACTCATGCCTATTCAAAAGCTTTATTATTTTTGGGATCCGGTTCCGTTATTCATTCAATGGAACCTATTGTTGGATATTCACCAGAGAAAAGTCAGAATATGGTTCTTAT